CCGGATTCCCACAAAATAGAATCAGTTCTTTTAATACTCACACTCCTTAATTAGTTAATAATCCTAGTGATTGGATTTATATGTTTATTCTGATAGGAAATAAGATATTCAACTAAATAAATGATTTTTCATCGAATGACTATTCATCTATTGTATTTTCATGCAAACAGGGAGAAAGAAAACTCTATGGAAAAATGGTGGTTCAATTCGATGCTATCTAAGAAGGAGTTAGAACACAGGTGTGAGCTAAGTAAATCAACGGACAGTCTTGGTCCTATTGAAAATACCAGTAAAAGTGAAGATCCAAATAGAAATGATACGGATAAAAACATTCCTAGTTGGAGTGATAATGACAGTTCTAGTTACAGTAATGTTGATCATTTATTCGGCGTCAAGGACATTCCTAATTTCTTCATTTCTGAAGACACTTTTTTAGTTAAGGATAATAATGGGGACAGTTATTCCATATATTTTGATATTGAAAATCATATTTTTGAGATTGACAATCATCATTCTTTTATGAGTGAGCTAGAGAGTTTTTTTTCTAGTTATTTGAATTCGAGTTATCTGAATAATGGATCTAAGAGTAAGGATCCCTACTATGATCGTTACATGTATCATACTCAATATAGTTGGAATAATCACATTAATAGTTGCATTGACAGTTATTTTTATTCTCAACTCCGTATTGATACTTCCATTTTAAGTGGGAGTGACAATTACAGTGACAGTTACATTTATAGTTCAATTTGTGGTGAAAGTAGAAATAGTAATAAAGGCGAAAGTTCCGGTATAAGAACCAGCACTAATGGTAATGATTTAACTATAAGAGAAAGTTCTAATGATCTCGATGGAACTCAAAAATATAGGCATTTGTGGGTTCAATGCGAAAATTGTTATGGATTAAATTATAAGAAATTTTTTAAGTCAAAAATGAATATTTGTGAACAATGTGGATATCATTTGAAAATGAGTAGTTCAGATAGAATCGAACTTTCGATTGATCTAGGCACTTGGGATCCTATGGATCAAGACATGGTCTCTCTGGATCCCATTGAATTTCATTCGGAGGAGGAGCCCTATAAAGATCGTATCGATTCTTATCAACGAAAAACAGGATTAACTGAGGCTGTTCAAACAGGCATAGGCCAACTAAACGGTATTCCCATAGCAATTGGGGTTATGGATTTTCAGTTTATGGGGGGTAGTATGGGATCCGTAGTTGGGGAGAAAATTACCCGTTTGATCGAGTATGCTACCAATGAATTTCTACCTCTTATTATAGTGTGTGCTTCCGGAGGGGCACGCATGCAAGAAGGAAGTTTGAGCTTGATGCAAATGGCTAAAATATCTTCTGCTTTATATGATTATCAATCAAAAAAAAAGTTATTCTATGTATCAATCCTTACATCCCCTACTACTGGTGGGGTGACGGCTAGTTTTGGTATGTTGGGGGATATCATTATTGCCGAACCCAATGCCTACATTGCATTTGCGGGTAAAAGAGTAATTGAACAAACATTGAATAAAACAGTACCTGAAGGTTCACAAGCGGCCGAATATTTATTCCAGAAAGGCTTATTCGATTTAATTGTACCACGTAATCCTTTAAAAGGCGTTCTGAGTGAGTTATTTCAGCTCCACGCTTTCTTTCCTTTGAATCAAAATTCAATCAAGTAGAGCATTAAGAATAGGGTTTTATTTGTTTTATTTGGTGGTATAAGATTAAATTGTAGAAAGAATCAAAACAAAAGTGGCGGATAATTCTTTTTTTTACCTCTATTCCTGATTAGTAATAGGGGAGCTTCCATTAACAAGATAAAAGAGTGAATTCCTCCGTTCGTGAAATTCCTTTTATTTGACGAATTTCATCTCCCTTTCTTACGTATCTATATATAATTCAAATAGATAAAAAAAAATATAGAGTTTTCTATCTTTCTATATCTACTGAGAATCCCCATTTTTTTTTTACTAAGAATCCCTGTTGAAGTTGAATCGGATTCTAACAAATCTTTCAGTAATTTGTAAGAACCTCTGTCTTTATTAAATTAAAAGACAACAAAACAACAAAAGAATAATAATAAAATCGATTATCATACATATATTTCATGTAGAAAGATGAATAAGTCCATTTTTTTAGTTCTACATTCCTTGCACTTATTATATTATATATACTCACTTAGATATATACTTAGGTCTATACTAATTAGAATTATTATTTAATTAAGAATTCTAATTATTATAAGATATCTTTATAACAATATAACAATAACAGGTACAACTAGTAAATCGAGGTACCCATTCTATGCCAACTTTCAACTTTCCCTCTATTTTTGTGCCTTTAGTAGGCCTAGTATTTCCGGCCATTGCAATGGCTTCTTTATTTCTTCATGTTCAAAAAAATAAGATTGTTTAAATCCGATGGCACTAAATCTCATCCAGTTTTTTGTTTCAAAACTTAGACTTGGATCATAACCTTAGACTTGTATCAGAACGCAGATATCTATTTAGTGAAATAGGGTCTAATATGCGGTTCAGCCGAACATAAATGAAAGATCCCTTATGCATGCAGAAAATCAAATGATATATGGGTAAATGAATTCTATCTATTTGAAAATAGATCAGGATCGGCGGATGTCTGAAATGTAAAGTCACTGTATCTATAGATATGTCAATATCTATAAGGGAATGATATGAAGGGGATGTTATTATTTTAGATCTAACCAATTTGATGAATTAAATTATTCCTAAAGGTTCACATCAAAAGAGTGCTAGTTGATGAGAGTTATTTCGGAAACAAAATAGAGTAAAGTCAAATTCGTTTGCCTTATTCTCTCAATTCCAATAAATTGCAACCGGATTAAGTATGAGTTGGCGATCAGAGCGTATATGGATAGAACTTATAACAGGGTCTCGAAAAACAAGTAATTTCTGCTGGGCCTTTATCCTTTTTTTAGGTTCATTGGGGTTCTTATTGGTTGGAACTTCCAGTTATCTTGGTAGAAATTTGATATCTTTATTTCCGGCTCAGCAAATCCTTTTTTTTCCACAAGGGATCGTGATGTCTTTCTATGGGATCGCGGGTCTCTTTATTAGTTCCTATTTGTGGTGCACAATTTTGTGGAATGTAGGTAGTGGTTATGATCGATTCGATAGAAAAGAAGGAATAGTATGTATTTTTCGTTGGGGATTTCCTGGAAAAAATCGTCGCATCTTCCTCCGATTCCTTATAAAAGATATTCAGTCCGTCAGAATAGAAGTCAAAGAGGGTATTTATGCTCGTCGTGTCCTTTATATGGAAATCAGGGGCCAGGGGGCTATTCCCTTGACTCGTACTGATGAGAATTTAACTCCCAGAGAAATTGAACAAAAAGCTGCTGAATTGGCCTATTTCTTGCGTGTACCAATTGAAGTATTTTGAGAAATGAACTGAGAATTAATGCTTTCTCGGCAGGAGGGAAAAAACTCAAGAACCCTTTCTATAACATAACTTAACTGCAATTTCTTCAGAACGCTCATTCCAGTCAAAGCCGACGTATATGCAACAACCATAAAACGGACTCCACAAAAACGGTCTTTTATACGTATGGAAATCCACTCAATTCAGTAACAAAACAAATAACAAATCGAGGATTCATTCCATATATCAAAATATTAAAAAAAATAAATTTTTTTTTTTTGATAGAATGATAGAAAAAGAGTTCTTTCGTCTCAAAATGAATACTAGTAATTACTTGAAGTGGTTCTTTAGGGCATTCGTCGAAAGGAGACACTTGCTTCGAATTTGACGAATTGAGATATCTGGAAACAATATTTGTTTAGTATTTCTTGATTCGAATTCGAAGTGAATTCTTATTCTATTTCTGTATTTTTTCTAGATTAACCATGGAATCACAAATAAAATTGAATAGATTTATAGGTTCGATACCTTGGAATTGTAATAGAACTCATGCTTGGTAGAAATATTAGATCGTATAGCGTCGACGAATGAGGTGGGTTCATTAACAACTCACAGATAAAAAAATGGCAAAAAAGAAAGCATTCACTCCTCTTCTATATCTTGCATCTATAGTATTTTTGCCCTGGTGTATTTCTCTCTCATTTAATAAAATTCTGGAATCTTGGGTTACAAATTGGTGGAATACTAGGCAATCCGAAACTTTTTTGAATAATATTCAAGAAAAGAGTATTCTAGAAAAATTCATAGAATTAGAGGAACTCCTCTTCTTGGAGGAAATGATAAACGAATACTCGGAGATAGATCTACAAAAGCTTCGTATAGGAATCCACAAAGAAACGATCCAATTAATCAAGATACACAATGAAGATCGTATTCATACGATTTTGCACTTCTCGACAAATATAATCTCTTTCGTTATTCTAAGTGGTTATTCTATTCTGGGTAATGAAGAACTTGTTATTCTTAACTCTTGGACTCAGGAATTCCTATATAACTTAAGTGACACAATAAAAGCTTTTTCTATTCTTTTATTAACTGATTTATGTATCGGATTCCATTCACCCCATGGTTGGGAACTAATGATTGGCGCTATTTACAAAGATTTTGGATTTGTTCATAACGATCAAATTATATCTGGTCTTGTTTCCACTTTTCCAGTCATTCTAGATACAATTTTAAAATATTGGATTTTCCGTTATTTAAATCGTGTATCTCCGTCACTTGTAGTGATTTATCATTCAATGAATGACTGAAAACGGATTCGCTGATATTAATCCAATTATAATGTTTGTTACTTTGTATTTGTACAGTACATAAGTAGTATTTATACATAAGTAAAGCATTTCAAATCGCACTTACTCTTTAGATTTCTACCCATCCCGGGGATTCATCCTATATTCCAGTAAAATTTTTTCGGTAAATAGCAGAATCGGGGACTAGGGAACTATACTAGCGACCTACCCAATTTATTGTAGAAATTTTCGCGATCAACGATTGGACCATGCAAACTAGAAATAACCTTTCTTGGATAAAGGAACAG